TCTAATTTGACTTTATGTAGTGGTGATTTGATGAGTTTGTACTACTATATATTTTCAAGACCCAGTTTTTATGCTTTTATTCAATTTCAAACAATAATGTCCGTATATGATTTGGAAATTGTGACCACTCATAATTTCTGTTCCAACAGAGTTGTCCTTCATAATTCCATAGAACAAGATGCTGATTTAGTCTTAATGTTATATAGAGACTCTTACTATCACACAGAGTTTATAGATAATAATGATAAAGTTACCGAGATAATTATCACTAAACATAGAAATGGTCCACTTGGGACTGTAATGCTACATTTTGATGATATGTACATGAAATTTTTTAATATTTAAATAATTGCCAGAAACCAGATTTGAACTGGTGACACGAGGATTTTCAATCCACTGCTCTACCGACTGAGCTATTCCGGCTTACATAAAAGACACTATATCATATTTGTTGTAAAATAGCAAGAATGATATAGTGTTTTTATTTTATATCTTTTTAACTTAATCCTGAACAGATGTAATCAAAGTATAATCCCATTTCTTGTCCAGCATCAGCGCCTACTAAACTAGATGTAACTTCTTTCATAGCTTGAATTGCTTGAATAGTTGCACCAATAGGTACTCCTAGAGAATTGTAAGTTTCTTTTAATCCATTTAAAACTCTTTCATCTAAGATTGATGGATCTCCTGCTAACATTCCGTATGTAGCATATCTTAGATAATAGTCTAAGTCTCTGATACATGCAGCATATCTTCTTGTTGTATACATGTTACCACCAGGTCTAGTGATATCAGAGTATAATAGAGATTTTGCAACAGCTTCCTTGATGATAGTTGCAGCGTTAGCAGCAATTGTTGCTGCAGCTCTAACACGTAATTCACCAGTTTGGAAATATCCTCTTAATTTTTCAACTGATTGTGCATCTAAGTATTTACCTTGAACATCAGCTGCATTAATTACTGAAGTGATTGCGTCTTGCATGATTTGTTTTCTCCCCCAAATTTAAGTCTGAAAAATTGCTTATATTAGTTTTCAATTATTGCATTGCTGCTAAAGTGTAGTCGAAGTAGAATCCAACTTCTGCAGCATCTTCACCAGATAGTAATGAGCATGCTTCACTTTTCATGCAACGTATACCTTCAGCTACTCCAGATAATGGAGTCCCTAATGCATTGTACATTTCTTTTACACCTACTAATCCGATTTCTTCGATTGGAGTCACATCTCCAGCAATAATTCCGTATGTAACTAATCTTAGATAATAATCTAAGTCTCGTAAACAAGTTGCAGTCATTTCTTCACCATATGCATTACCACCTGGAGATACAACATCTGGACGTTGTTGGAATAGTTTTTGTCCACCTTGTTTTACAACTCTTTCGCGATTGTCAGTTAAAATCTGAGCAATACGTAAACGACGCTGTCCTGATAGAACAAAACTTTTAATTCTATCTAATTCACTTGGACTTAGGTATCTAGCTTCTGCGTCTGCATTAACAATAGACTTTGTCACAATACTCATAAATTGTTAAATTCCTCAAAATGATAGTATTTTTGTATTCAGTATATATAATACTAAAATTAAAAATGTTTTTAATTTCTCTTTTTATATTTCTTTAGCTTTTATCTGTATAAAATGCTTTAAACTTGCAAGTACTAAAACAAGATAGCTCTTATTGGTTGCCTTTTGATGGTACAAAACTTGGAACTACAATACTATCGTTTTGTTTCGTTTGTCTCACAAATAGAGTATTCGTATTAGGGAAATTTGCTGCTGGTAAAGTAGGAAATCTTCTAAACGGAACCGTATTATCATTAAACAGTGTTTTATACTCTGTTGATTCCACTAATTTTTCGATAAACTTCTCTAAACCACAAGATGCTAAAATTTGATTATAATAGCGAATTTCTGCTTGATTGTTAGGTGCTCTTCCTAAAAAGTGTTTTGTTCCTAGCTCAATAACTTTCGTGTTAGGATATGGTGTGTAAAATTCTTTTCTATAAATACTAGATTGACCTAATTGTTTAACAAGTTCTTTTACTGTAACGTTATTGTTGATAAAATTACTTTTTATGGTACTTAACTCTACACCAATGCTGAAAGTGTTAATATCTCTCTCGAAAATTTGTCTGCATGTTGCTTCGAAAATTCCTTTTTTATATGCTGCTGATTTGTTATTGTTTATGCTAAATACCTTTTGTTGACTTCTATAATTTGAAACTCCTTGCTGAATTTTATTTTTCACAATATTCTCAGTATTAATTCCTTGAGTTGTTCCTAATTGTATGAATTTTTCTTCCTGTGATATTGGTGCTTTAACAATGTTTTGTACAGAATTCAGTTGTCTTAGATTGCGTAAATTATAACTATTTGATGTTATATATCTTTCATATGGAATAATATTATCACCAAAGCATTCTGTATATTCGGAACTTTCAATTATAGCATCTATTACAGCAGTAAATCCTTGTTTGTATGCTACTTCAAAATATTGATTAATTTCTTGACGACCATAAGTTGGTCTACCTAATAATCTGTAATGTATCCACTCTATTGATTTACATACATAGAAAGGTGTCCAATATAATGATCTAAATACATCTGATTTAGCAAAATCTCTAATTAATTCTTTGACAGTGATTTGATTGTTTTTAAATTTTTCTTCAATAGATCTCAATGTCGTTTGCTCTTCTTGATATACTTTTCTTCCAAATACACATAGATAAGCTGCATTTATAATTGATTCTCTAGATGGACTATTTTTGCTATTTGGTTCGTATTTAAATACTTTTGGCCCTAAAGATCCTGGAGTTTGAGATCTTAAGCTAGGTTGACTGATTTGACTATAAATTCCTGGACCTCTGCGAATCAATACTCTTCTTGTCTCTTTACCGAATGGAGCACATCTTTGCTTAAGATTCTGATTATTTATAGGAAAAATTGCACCAAATTGTATTTGCAAAGGATCGTTGCTGCGTCCATAAGGGTGTTGTTCAGGTAAAGTACTTAGATAATCGCTAAATAAAGTTATAAACTCTGGTACTTTTCTAAATGGTGCACTATAATTAAAGAGATTAATTTGTGATCCCCAGTTACGACATTCTTGAGGCTCTTCCCCTAATCCTCTGATGTACGGAACTGTTTCTTCTCCGAAATAATCAGCATATTCTTTTGAGTTTACAATACTATCGATTAAGCTGTTGAGACCTTGGGATGATAAAATTGCAAAAAACTTTTGGAATTCTTTTAATGAACTTAATCCTCGACCTAAAAAATGTCTAAATGCTAGTTCTACAACTCTACTGTTTACAAAAGGTTCATAAAATTGCTTTCTGTAGAGTGAAGATTTACCAAGAGCTTTAACAAATTCTTTAATTGATAGTTCTCCATTTTTTACTTGTGATTCTAGCACAGAGATAGACAAACCATATGCTTTAGATATATCTCTTTCGAAAATTTGTCTATAGGCTGCTTTGATAACTGTTTGTTTTTCATCAGTAGATAAGCCTGTTTTCATTACAAATTTTTGTGTGTTTATACCAGCTTTTGCATAAATCTGTGGCAATCTTAATCCTTGTAAATCATTAGAAGTTCTTTTTCTTAATTTATCTGTTAGAGCAGAACCCTCAAATTCTGCAATTATTGTGCTGAAATACTCTTCTACGATATTTTGTGCTTCTTTATCTTCTTCAAAAATTGATAAGGTTACTTTTTTCATTTCTTTTAAAGCAACTCGTGTTGCTGCACTAGAACATGCATTCTCAATAATTTCACGTAGGCCACGTATGTTGGTTGACAGAATATTAGGGTCACCTGCAATTATAGAGTAAGTTAAATACCTTAAGAACCAATCCAAGTCACGTAAAGATTTTTTCATACGTAGAGGACCATATCTAATCACATTGATAGGCTTAAATCCTGGAGGTGTTGCTTCTCCACTTTGAAAAATTGATCCTAAATTTTGAATAAAATTGGATTTTGAATCTCCACTTAATTGTTGATTGCTAGAAGCTGTACTAGTATATTCAATTAATGCAGCCTGTGGTCTTTCAAGATAAGATATTGGAGATCCACCAGAAAATATTTTGTCAGCAGCTTTAGCGACAATAATATTTGCATTTTTTGTTATTAAGTCGGCTATCTCTAGACGTTTATTTCCTGAATTTAAGAAAGTTACTAGTTGATTTAATTCACCTAGTTGTAAAAATCTATCTTGCTGTTCTGCTTGTGCTATCGTTAGCATAGGAGCAGTTCTGTAAAGTTGTGGTTTTATAACTGGACTACCGCCACTTGCTTTAACACTCATGGATTTATCTCCTTGATCTTTATTTACATAATTATTTTTATGTTTTAATAAATATAATAGATCATTGAGCATAGCTATCATGAATTAATACATCTTTTGTAATACTAATATCTGTTGTATCAACTTTTATATAGTTATTGTTTCCTTGATTTGTTATCGATTTGGTTTATAAAATTTATTTTAATCTTTTTTAATTAAGTCGTAGTTTTATTATTTTTATACTTGATTCTTTATCATACCAAGAGCTCGGGATAAGTATTTTTTTATGTAATTTTGATTTTTTATTATACTCTTCAGAAGACTTCCAGTTTCTTTAACTGGGAGCATTATTACGGCCAGAATCATTATCGGCTTATTTTACTAGATTACTCTTGATTTTCTGAATGTTATCAAATGTTAACGGTTTTCAATTTTTATTTGTAAGTTCTTAACAAATAATATTAATATACTATGTATAGTTAATATTTTATATATAATCAGTTGAGTATTTTTTTATGTTATTATATAATTTGATGTCTGCAGCATCTGCTACAAGTGGTTGGTCTCCAACAATCGGTATTATCATGGTCTTTTGTAATTTAGCAGCAATTTTAATCGGTCGTTATGCTATCAAAGAAAGAAGCTTAGGTCCATCTATACCTGTAGCTGGAGCAGAAGGATTTGGATTACCTGAATTAATTGCAACAACTAGTTTAGGACATGTTTTAGGCGCTGGAGTTATTATTGGTTTATCTAGTACTGGCTTTATTTCTTAATAATAAACGAAAAAAACATTTTTTATTAAATTATAAAAAATGTTTTTTCATTTTTTGTTCAAGTTTTTATTTAAGAAAATTTCAATTAAGTATTGTTTGATTAACTTACAGAAATATTTCTTTGATTACAAGATATTCTGTATGAAAATTATATGCAATTTAAAGTATAATATAGGAGTATAAACTGGAGTAAGTTCGCCTAATTAAACATAAAACTGTTGTTACGGCTAACGAATTAATATTGGATTTTGAAAAAGTCCCAAATTGATCGCTAGTTGACTAATAAAGTGTAAGTAAAGTAGTTTTATAGCGAAAATGCATTGAATATGAATTAATTTATTACTGTAAATATTTTTTCTTGTATCGATGTAGTAGATCAACAATCTTGATAGCATCCAATTAATAGTTGTAATCTATTGTGCCAATGAGCTTAGTACTATTTTATAAGCATAGTAAGTTAAGTTTTATATAGGAGATTAACTTTAAATTTATCTACCTAGCTAAGAAAAGTAACAATATAAGAATCAAATAGATGTTTATATTTATTTACTTAAATATATCTGATTAAAAGATTATAAATAATATGACCATAGGTGTGATTTGTAATATGAAAAAAAAATAACGACTTGTGTATTAAATGTTTAATTCAAGTCTTAAAGCTAAATATTCTTAGAAAATAATGTATACACTTTTGTCAGCATCAATAATATAAAGGTATTAATTATCTATATCATAATAGAATCTTAATCTAAAGTCTTAAACTTATTCTAAGCAAAGGTTAGACTCTGGTATCAAAGTATTACTGTGTTCCTTGTTACTATAATAAAACTATTATAAAGCATCTAACATATTCTAACTTTTATCTTAATACATGAAATTTAAAATATGATGAAAACAATCTAGATTGAGATTTGTCTAAACTTCTATGGGTTATAATTAAGATTGAAAAGCATCATAGGTGAAATAGTTTAATGTTTAAAGTAACAATTGCCTGAATATTTAGAACAAATAAAATGGGGTAAAATTATTGTTTTTGTATTTTTTACAATAACATTAGACTTTAACTCATATAAGAAAGAAAGTAATGTTTCTAGGATCGTAAATGGTATATACGATTAGATTTACAAAAAAAATATGCAGTGATTAAAGCAGATTTGATGAAATATGACAAACATTTGTCAATTGTAGAAAAAAACTATTTACTTATATTAAAAAATGCAAAACAAATATGACTTTATCATAATCTTTATGCTAATTTTGTATGTGTATTTAGATAACATCAATTTCAAAACTTTCAGTTATGTTTATTTTGTAGGTTTAGAAGCCGTATGCGGTGAGAGTCGCACGTACGGATTCAATTAGGGATTCAATTGAACAAATATTTTATAATTTAGTAAGCTATTGAATCAACTATAATCAATTGGACAAGATAAAAACCGTGGTTGGTTTGATCTTATTGATGACTGGTTAAAAAGAGACAGATTTGTATTTGTTGGTTGGTCTGGTTTACTGTTATTACCATGTTCATACCTTGCATTAGGTGGATGGTTAACAGGAACAACATTTGTTACTTCATGGTATACTCATGGACTAGCTAGCTCTTATCTAGAAGGATGTAACTTCTTGACAGCAGCAGTATCTACTCCTGCAAACAGTATGGGACATTCATTGTTATTCTTATGGGGACCTGAAGCACAAGGTGATTTTACACGTTGGTGTCAAATCGGTGGATTATGGGCTTTCATTGCTTTACATGGTGCATTTGGATTAATTGGATTCTGTCTTCGTCAATTCGAGATTGCAAGACTTGTAGGTTTAAGACCATACAATGCTATTGCTTTCTCTGGACCAATTTCAGTATTCGTTTCAGTATTTTTAATGTATCCATTAGGACAAGCTAGTTGGTTCTTTGCACCTAGTTTTGGTGTAGCTGCAATCTTCAGATTCTTGTTATTCTTACAAGGTTTTCATAACTGGACTCTTAACCCATTCCATATGATGGGGGTTGCTGGTATTTTAGGTGGAGCGCTTTTATGTGCTATTCACGGTGCAACTGTAGAAAACACTTTATTTGAAGATGGTGATGCTGCAGATACTTTCAGAGCATTCACTCCAACACAATCTGAAGAAACTTATTCAATGGTTACGGCTAATCGTTTTTGGTCGCAAATCTTTGGTGTAGCTTTTTCTAACAAGCGTTGGTTACACTTCTTCATGCTATTTGTTCCTGTTACAGGACTGTGGACTAGCTCTATTGGTATTGTAGGATTAGCACTTAACTTACGTGCATACGATTTTGTATCTCAAGAGCTAAGAGCTGCTGAAGATCCAGAATTTGAGACTTTCTATACTAAAAATATCTTATTGAACGAAGGTATTCGTTCATGGATGGCTGCTCAAGATCAGCCTCATGAAAACTTTATATTCCCTGAGGAGGTTCTGCCACGTGGAAACGCCCTTTAATAACAATTTAACAACAGGTGGTCGAGATATTGAGTCAACAGGTTTTGCTTGGTGGTCTGGAAATGCACGTTTAATTAACGTATCTGGAAAACTACTTGGTGCTCACGTTGCTCACGCTGGTATTATGGTCTTTTGGACAGGAGCTATGACTTTATTTGAGGTTGCTCACTTTATACCAGAAAAACCTTTATATGAACAAGGTTTTATTTTAATTCCTCATTTAGCAACATTAGGCTGGGGTGTGGGTCCTGGTGGTGAAATTGTGAATTCTTATCCATATTTTGTGGTAGGAGTTTTACATTTAATTTCTTCTGCCGTGCTAGGATTTGGTGGTATTTATCACTCAATCATAGGACCTGATACTCTAGAAGAATCTTTTCCATTTTTTGGATATGATTGGCGTGATAAAAATAAGATGACAACTATTCTTGGTATTCATTTAATCTTATTAGGAATAGGATCATTTTTATTAGTTATCAAGGCAATGTTTGTTGGTGGAGTATATGATACATGGGCTCCAGGTGGAGGTGATGTGAGATACATTTCTAATCCTACTCTTAACCCTGCTGTAATTTTCGGATATGTTCTTAAGTCACCTTTCGGTGGTGATGGATGGGTTGTTAGTATTAACAACATGGAAGATTTAGTAGGTGGACATGTATGGGTTGGTGTAATTTGTATTGCTGGAGGAGTTTGGCATATTCTAACTAAACCATTTGCTTGGGCTAGACGTGCTTTTGTATGGTCAGGTGAAGCTTATCTTTCTTATAGTTTAGCTGCTTTATCTCTAATGGGCTTTACTGCTTCAAATTATGCATGGTATAATAACACAGCTTACCCTAGTGAATTTTATGGGCCAACTGGACCTGAAGCTTCTCAAGCACAGGCATTTACTTTCCTTGTTAGAGATCAACGCCTTGGTGCTAATGTAGCATCAGCTCAAGGACCTACTGGTTTAGGAAAATATCTGATGAGATCTCCTAGTGGAGAAATCATTTTTGGTGGTGAAACTATGCGTTTTTGGGATTTACGTGCACCATGGTTAGAACCATTACGTGGACCTAATGGATTAGATTTAAATAAAATCAAAAATGATATTCAACCTTGGCAAGAACGTCGAGCTGCTGAATATATGACGCACGCTCCTTTAGGATCGTTAAACTCTGTAGGTGGTGTGGCAACAGAAATCAACTCTGTAAACTATGTTTCTCCAAGATCTTGGTTAACAACTTCACATTTCTTCTTACCATTCTTCTTATTCGTTGGTCATTTATGGCACGCAGGTCGTGCGAGAGCTGCTGCGGCTGGATTTGAAAAAGGTATTAACCGTGAAAATGAACCAGTTTTATCAATGAGACCTCTAGATTAAACACCAATCTATGATCTCAAATTAAATAAAGAATCAAAACAAATTAATTTAAGCATAATTTGTTTTGATTCTTTTTAGGTTATTGTTGTACAGATGTATGATTTAAAAATTCTTAAATTTAAAGTTACTTTTCAGTCTTTAGTAAAATATTAAGTAACTAATGTTACTCTAGGAAAAAGTACAAGATATATATTTTATTTTAAAAGCCACTTTATCATACTCGTAAAATGAAAACTACCAACTTCTTTAAGTTTTGGGATGAAATTGTGCGCTCGTCAAATATCAGTAGTAATATTTTAAATAAGATACTTTAACTATATATTACTACTATTTTTAATGCAAAATACATTGAATTTAACCTTATTTTAAGTTGACATATAATCAGTAGTAAATTAATTTAATTAAACACAAATATGGATTTAGATAATAATCATCATTCCGTATTTAAACTACATTTTCAATTAGTATTAGTTGTAAGATATATAAGAAAAGTAATAAATGATACCATTTTTAATCGTTGACAAGAAATTTTTAATTATATATCTTCTACATATCAAATAACAACACTTCAGTGGAGTCACGATATACATTCCTTTTATGTTTTTTTGAAGACATTATAATATTTCTAATTTCTTAAATGCTATTAGTAGAATAATCAAGAAATAATTTCCTGAAATTAAACAACAAAGACGTATCTTCGGAGAAGCAGTTGCTTTTTCATATAATTTAGGAGTGTTTTTTTAAAAGTTATTAAAAAATCCATACAAAAATAAGAATATGATAAGTCTGTAACAGTTATATAAATTGAGAATATATTCTCATAAAGAGCAGTGTGAATATATCAAAACAAACATTGTTATGTTGTCATTTTTTATAAAAACTGTATGCTTTTTGATAGTTCTAAATTACGTCTCTATGATAAGCAAATAAAATACATGATCAATCACATATTAGAAATTAATACTTTATATAGTTGTGATCTTTTTAATTTATAATAAATATTTGAAACTTTGCTACATTTCAGAGCTATTTTGATATAAAGTTGCGTATTGCTCTTTTAGGACATACAAAGAATTATGTCTTTTCTTAGTCTCTTAGTCAAAATTGATAGTTTAAGTCTATCAAATACTTGGAATTTTGTTAGAAAAGCTTATGAAAATTTCTATAAAATGCCTGAAGTTAGATATTTTGAGTTAAGAATCATACCAATCATTTAGAATAATTGTATAAGGCGGGTCTGTTAGAATTGAAAATGGCAAACTGAGAATAACGAAACTTAAATCTTAGAGAATGGTAGCGTCCTAAATGTGGATCTAATCATGATAGAGATATAAATACGGCTAATAATTTGGTTGATTTAACCCCCTACCTTGTTTAAATTTAAATATAAGTAGTTTTTAGCTTTTAATTTTGGTATCTCAGCATGCATTTGTATTTAGCCTAACCCCAACATTTATCTTCTTTGATTGAAGGTATTATGAGATGGCAATTTGTTGTATTATGATGAATTATTTTTTGTTAAATTGCATTATTTGTTTTTCATCATTTTATAAAATTGATTACTCATATATTAAGAATGTAGTTTAATTTTATAGATTTTCATACTATAAAAAAAACAACAATATGATATATTATATTCATTAATAATAAAATGTATTCATCATTATGAAGAGTTTAAGTAATAAAAACAAATTATATTATGATATAATTGGGTCTCGACGTTTTAGTAACTATTGTTGGGCAATTATAATAACATTGGGAGGAAGTGGATTTTTCATTGCAGGATTATCTTCGTATTATAATTTTAACTTATTACCATTCATATCGGCTAAAGATTTAATTTTTATTCCGCAAGGAGTGGTAATGACTTTTTATGGTACAGTTGCAATTTGTTTAAGTATTTTTCTGTGGTTAACTATTATTTGGAATGTTGGGAGTGGATATAATGAGTTTAATAAAGAAAAAGGTTATGTTGAAATATTGAGATTAGGTTTTCCTGGGAAAAATCGAGTTATTAAATTAATTTATTCTGTTAGGGATATAAAAGCTATAAAAGTAAATATCAATGAAGGATTAAATCCAAAACGCGAAATTTATCTATATACTAAAAATCAAAAGCAAATCCCTTTAACTCGTATCGGTCAACCGCTGTCTTTATCAGATTTAGAAAATCAAGCTTCCGAAATAGCACAGTTCTTGGATGTTAATTTAGAAGGATTAGTATAAGATTTGAAAAAATTATTAAATTCTTTTATTATGGACTTATAGATTTAGCGGGCATAGTTTAGTGGTAAAACCTTGGTCTTCCAAACCAACGATGCGGGTTCGATTCCCGCTGCCCGCTAATTAGTTAAATAGTAAAATAAAATTAAGTTATTTTTTTATACATTAATGTTTACTTGTTTTATAGTCATTATTCTTATGATGTTTTCATCAAAATTCATTTCACGTTGAAGTAACCTAATTAGTTCACCATTACCTTCGTAATTCATTTGTATATAGATACCATCATGATAACGTTTGATTGGATATGCTAAATGTCTTCTCCCGCGATTTTGTATGAAAATGTTTTTTCCGCCTTTTTGCATTAAAATGTTTTGATAAGTATTAATGATATTTAATATATTCTCTTCCGAAAGATCAGGTTTTAAAATATAAATTGTCTCATAGCTATTCATTTGTTTTACATCGTTCGATAATGTTGTTGTCATGTTAAATGTTCCTTATAAAATATTTTATATTAACTTTAATTCAAAAGACAACATTATACAAGAGGGAAATTAATTCGAATAATACAAGCATAATTATGCATATATTACTGATATGATTTTATCAACAAGTAAGTTTTAGACTAAAATTGAAATCCAATTTAACTTTTATGTTTTTTTTGTAAGGTTTCGTGTTTTATGATTTCTATTCTATTCTATATTTTATATAATGAATTATCGTAAAAATCGTTTTATTGATTTACTATATATTTATATAATGTATTAATTCATGCTTTTAGTTCTGTAATCTATAACTTCGCTTCAACAATACAATAGGTTTGTATTGTTGAAGTTTCTGTCTTGTACCATTAATATAAAGTAAGATAACAAAAAAGTTATAATAGTTTATATATTCTACGAAATTATTATTAATGGAGATTACGTTGGTGACTAATGCAAAAGAAAAGATTTTAGTTGTTGATGATGAAGCAAGCATTCGAAGAATATTAGAAACTCGTTTATCTATTATTGGTTATGAAGTAATTTCTGCAGCAGACGGTGAAGAAGCTTTATTGATTTTTCGTAAGGAACATCCTGACTTAGTTGTTTTAGACCTAATGATGCCAAAGTTAGATGGTTACGGTGTTTGTCAAGAATTGCGTAAAGAATCCGATGTGCCTATCATAATGTTAACGGCTTTAGGTGATGTTTCAGATCGAATAACTGGTTTAGAATTAGGGGCAGACGATTATGTCATTAAACCTTTTTCGCCAAAAGAGCTTGAAGCTAGAATACGTTCTGTACTTCGTAGAGTAGATCAAGTAAGTTCAAATAATAATTTACCTAACTCTGGTATAATTAATATTGGATTTTTAAAAATTGATGTCAATAAACATC